TAATCGGGGCTAACACTCCGGAAATAAAAAATGCCAAAATAGGAACAAGGCTGGATATTATTAGAAATGCCCAAAAAAAATCATATTCGTAAAGCAGAAACATAAACGCACTCCTATGAACGTGGAAAATATACCGGATTCAATTGGTCGATTCGAATTGGAATTGTCAAGTCATCCATAACTATTTAGTCAAAACAAGAATTCATTTTGATCGAACCGTTTAGTTTGTTTTGTTTATTGTAGGGCATATCTCATTGCAAGATTCATCGACTAGAATCCGATTTTATTTCCATTATACTTATTTCCTTTTTTTTTTAGTTAGTAGAACCTTCTAACTATATATTACTCTTATACAAATCCTCTTGTTTCTCTTGTTTTCATCCAGGATTTTCTCTAAAGAAGGGGAATTCTAAATTAATTACTTATCTTATTTCTTCTTTAATTAGAAATTCTTTAAAGATTTCTATTTTTTCTATAAATAGAATCCGGAGGTCTTTTTGTCTTTTTTCTTGTTTTTTCTTAGTGATTTAGAATAGAACAAGTAATCAAAAAGAAGAGAATGTATAGGGATTTCCATCTTAAGATTTAGAATATCTTGTATTGGTATATTCCTTTTATTATTATTTAATAACAGCGTTAGGGTTCGAATCCAGGTGGAGGGGTTTTTCTTGGTTGAATACAGAAAAAGAAGACGACCTTTTTTGTGTTGTGCTTCGCTAGGTCGAGGTAAGTAAGGTATACGAAGGAAAAGCCTATTTGACAATGAAAGTGACCAAAGATAAGATATTCATTTTTCAAAAAACTTTAGCTTGTACACAAATACAGCAGGCCCTTGCTAAATCCATGCGAATTCCTCTTCGTAGTTTTTCATTTCACCAGGCCCGTGAAATGATTTGACTTCAAAAATTCAACAAGATTGGGTATATCAAAAGAAAGGGAGTCTCACTAATTCTTTTATTGTGGATATGAATATGTAATTCGCCTCCGAAGATTAATGACGAAAGGTTGGTTTGTTTATCCGCGATTGAAAAAATAAATATCGATTGGATCCTTTGATATGCGTTTTTTCTTTCATCTGCTTAAACGATTGCCGTGAGTAAACTTATAGGAATAATTGGATTTCGCTTCACCAACCAGTCAGTTACAAGCAAGAAATAATAATGAAGAAATTAAAATTATACAATTTTTTTGATTTTGCATTTTTATAGGGCTATACGGACTCGAACCGTAGACTTTCTCGGTAAAACAGATCAAACTTATTATTATTAAAATGATCTGAACTGTTTCAAAGACCCAACATGCATTTTTTTTTGCATTGGGCTCTTTCATTAACTGATATAAATATCAGTTAGTCTGCCATTTTTTTTCTTGACAGAAAAAAAGATAAGGAAATGGCTCCATGTGCTCTGATTCATTATTTGGGAGCATTACCAAAGTCTTTCAAGGGTGGGATTATCTTGACGTAGGTCTGTCTCTGGCCTAGATCAACCTAAGTTAAATGAAGTCTCTATCGTTCTGCTTAAAAAATTAAATATGAAACTTCATACACCTTAAAGTTCATATGACGAAAAGAGATTTTTTTGAGGTCCTTATACTCATTATGCCTAGCATTGAATAGACTGGGTATTCACCTTATCAAGATCTCAAATCAATGATGGGGTCTGTTTGGCACCTCCTAAATGGGCGTCCAAATTGGACCGAACCCTTTGTCAGGCTATGGTTCCCTCAAAGTTATGGAGTAAGACATCGATTTCTCAATAAGATCAAATTTTCTGATTGTATGATGAACTCCCTTGAAAAACATTGGCGCGCGTGTAAACGAGGTGCTCTACCAACTGAGCTATAGCCCTTAGTGCTTGTGATACATATTTTATCATGTAGATAAATTCTTGTCAAGATAAATATTCCATGATCCAACACCAACAATCTTTGATCTCTTTGAGTGGTATTCCTTAGATTCGTATTGCTTATAAGTAATATGCTATTTATAATCCATCGACAGGAAGGGTTTCATTTGGTTCTCTTTGGGATGATAAATGACCTACTTAACTCAGTGGTTAGAGTACTGCTTTCATACGGCGGGAGTCATTGGTTCAAATCCAATAGTAGGTAAAACTTATTAGATACCATCGATTCTGGTATCTAATAAGGTTTACGACCCACCTTTAGTGATATTTATTTTTTGATTTTGTATCTTTTCTATTTCATTTTTTAATTTGAATTTTTGCATCAGAATTGGATTCTGTTTGATTGTATTTGATTGTATTCACCCGACAGAATCTAAATAGGATTAGAAAGAGAACTTCTTTTTATTATTCGAACGTACCAACTAGTTATGAAATCGGATTGATAGCCTCCACCCGTGTTCTAGCTCGTCGGAGAGCTAGATTTGCCTCAATTTTTTGTCTCTTTCCTTCAGCCTTTTTCACATTAGCTTCCGCTATTTCAAGAGTTTGCTGAGCTTCTTGTGGATCAATGTCACTACCCTTCTCCGCATCAT